ACACCCGTGTGAATTCGGACCTCTCCGATTCAACTCGGACCGTAGCATAGTTCTTGACCTAAAATTCTATGCAAATCAAGATCGAGAAAAGGAAGTTTTGCAATCATTGACTCAAACTCATTGTCGAATCCCATTCAGCAGAATATGGAGGTACTTATGGCGGAAGGGGCCAATCTGGTATTTCACAATAAAGTGATAGATGGAACTGCTATTAAACGACTTATTAGCCGATTAATAGATCACTTCGGGATGGCATATACATCACACATCCTAGATCAAGTAAAGACTCTAGGTTTCCAGCAAGCCACTGCTACATCCATTTCATTAGGAATTGATGATCTTTTAACGATACCTTCCAAGGGCTGGCTTGTCCAAGATGCTGAACAACAAAGTTTGATTTTGGAAAAACACCATCATTATGGGAATGTACATGCGGTAGAAAAATTACGCCAATCTATTGAGATATGGTATGCTACAAGTGAATATTTGCGACAAGAAATGAATCCTAATTTTAGGATGACGGACCCTTTCAATCCAGTCCATATGATGTCTTTTTCGGGGGCTAGGGGAAATGCATCTCAAGTACATCAATTAGTAGGTATGAGAGGCTTAATGTCGGATCCCCAAGGACAAATGATTGATTTACCTATTCAAAGCAATTTACGCGAAGGACTGTCTTTAACAGAATATATTATTTCTTGCTATGGAGCCCGTAAAGGAGTTGTAGATACTGCTGTACGCACATCAGATGCTGGATATCTTACGCGTCGACTTGTTGAAGTAGTTCAACATATTGTTGTACGTAGAACAGATTGTGGCACTATCCGAGGGATTTCTGTGAGTCCTCGAAATAAAAATCGGATGATGTCAGAAAGAATTTTTATTCAAACATTAATTGGTCGTGTCTTAGCAGACGATATATATATAGGTTCCCGATGTGTCGCCTTTCGAAATCAAGATCTTGGGATTGGACTTGTCAACCGATTAATAACCTTTGGAACACAATCAATATCTATTCGAACTCCCTTTACTTGTCGGAGTACATCTTGGATCTGTCGATTATGTTATGGTCGGAGCCCCACTCATGGTGACCTAGTTGAATTGGGGGAAGCTGTAGGTATTATTGCGGGTCAATCTATTGGCGAACCGGGGACTCAACTAACATTAAGAACCTTTCATACCGGCGGAGTTTTTACAGGAGGTACTGCCGAACATGTACGAGCCCCTTATAATGGAAAAATAAAATTCAATGAGGATTTGGTTCATCCTACACGTACACGTCACGGGCATCCTGCCTTTCTATGTTATATAGACTTGTCTGTAATTATTGAGAGCGAAGATATTATACATAGCGTGACTATTCCACCAAAAAGTTTTCTTTTAGTTCAAAATGATCAATATGTGGAATCAGAACAGGTGATTGCTGAGATTCGCGAGGGAACATACACTTTTCATTTTAAAGAGAGGGTTATAAAATATATTTATTCTGACTCAGAGGGCGAAATGCACTGGAGTACTGATGTGTCCCATGCACCCGAATTTACATATAGTAATGTCCATCTCTTACCAAAAACAAGTCATTTATGGATATTATCAGGAGGTTCATGCGGATCTAGTCTAATTCTTTTTTCGATCCACAAAGATCAAGATCAAATGAACATACCCTTTCTTTCCATCGAAAGAAAATCTATTTATAGCCTCTCAGGGAATAATGATCAAGCGAGCCAAAAATTTTTTAGTTCGGATTTTTATGATAAAAAAAAATCCGGGATTCCCGATTATTCAGAATTTAATGGAATCGCAGGTACTAGTCATTATAATTTCAAATATTCTGCTATTTTTCACGAGAACTCGGATTTATTAGCAAAAAGGCGAAGAAATAGATTTCTCATTCCATTCCAATCGATTCAAGAGCAAGAGAAAGAATTCATACCGCATTCAGGTATCTCAATTGAAATACCCATAAATGGTATTTTCCGTAGAAATAGTATTTTTGCTTTTTTTGATGATCCTAGATACAGAAGAAAGAGTTCCGGAATTCTTAAATATGGGACTCTAAAGGCGGACTCAATCATCCAAAAAGAGGATATGATTGAGTATCGAGGAGTCCAAAAATTTAAGACAAAATACGAAATGAAAGTAGATCGCTTTTTTTTCATTCCCGAAGAAGTGCATATTTTACCCGAATCCTCTGCCATAATGGTACAGAACTATAGTATCATTGGAGTCGATACACGAATCACTTTAAATATAAGAAGCCAAGTCGGCGGGTTGATCCGAGTGGAGAGAAAAAAAAAAAGGATTGAACTAAAAATCTTTTCGGGGGATATCCATTTTCCGGACAAGACAGATAAGATATCCCGACACAGTGGCATCTTGATACCGCCAGGAAGGGTAAAAACAAACTCTAAGGAATCAAAAAAAAATTTTAAAAATTGGATTTATGTCCAACGGATCACACCAACCAAGAAAAAGTTTTTTGTTTTGGTGCGGCCCGTAG